AAAGTACCCCAAAAGAGTAGCAATAAGGTACCTATTACTCCATTCGTCAAAGCACGCTGAACACCGGCTCTTGATCCAGGGGTTTTTCATGTAAGTGGCTTAGAGTGAGATTCTTGTGACCGACCACCTCACTCCGGAATAGAGATTCTCAATAAAGTAAGAAAGAGAAAGAAGGAATACTAAGAGATTGAAGGCTTTTAGATTCAAGAAAGAATGCGAAGAGGACGCTAAGCAGGATGCAGAGAGCAAGCTTGGCTTATCCGTATCCGTCTTTCCCTCGGTTTTACTTTTTATCTTTATTAATGGAAGGCAAGGTACAGGTACTCTCAAGTGCGCGAGAGGAAAGCGAGCTTGATAGAAAAAGTAGCGTTTAAGCCGCTTGATATGAGTCAAAGAGCAATAAGCATTTCTTCTTGGTGAAGGGGCAAATTGATAAAGAAAGTTGTTTAAGCCCTTTGCTTTGAGAAAGGTAGGTAAGCCCCTTGATCGATCGTTTAAGGCGAGGGATCAGAAGGTAGTTTACTTGCTTACTTGTTAGAGTAAGGTAGTTTACTTGCTCGACCATAGGGAGAGGGAGAGGAAGAGGCCCCTGGAATCATGGTAGTACGCCTCAAGATTGGAATGAGGGGAAGGAATGGAAAGATAAATGGATGGGAAATCCCCCTATGTGCTGAGAATAAGAGGAGCCAACAAACTGAAAAATACCCGTGGGAAAGCATGGGAGCCCCAAGCCTATGTAATAGTATCAACCCTTAGAAGATAGTTTAGCATCACCCTACCAATGAGTCTGGAGGAAAGACTGGTGAATCAGGCAACCCCTCTACCTTGAATTCATAACTTGCATAATGAGTTGCATCGACATCTTTGCCCGTGATCGAATGCCCCTTTCCCACGCCACCAATCGACGAATGCTGAGGAAGGAGTGAATCAACTGATGCAACCAACCACAATACAATACACCACCCGAGCAACTATCCAACACCCGAAAGGGCGGAATAATGCCAGGAAGTTACCAAGCAACTCCAAGTGAATAACCCAACCACGACTATCTAACCAACTACCGATGAACTAATCAACAACCGAACGAGACTGAATCCAAGCGAGTGAATGAACGAGTCAGGGGTTTGTAAAGAGCAAAGGACTATAAAAAACACTACCCGGAATAGGAGTCTTGGCTAGTTTGAGCTGGAAGACGAGTCGAAGAAGTCAAAAGAGCAGGAAGAGGCATAATAGCCATCAACCGGAAGCAGTGCAGAAATAGGAGGAGAGCTTGTCTCAGCGGATTGCCGACGAGGAAAGAGTTGCCCGACCGCGAGGAAGGCCCTAGACGAGTGATTGACTGACCGTCAGGCTCCTTAAACCTTGACCCACCTTCCTGTCATAGGCTTGCTTCCCTCTGAAAGTTCTTTCTTTCCTTCTGCCACTAGTAGCTGTCTCATTCCTGACCCTCTGTTAGTACGGGCTAGCCTCAGCTAGCCGGTGAAATCGATAAGTCGTGTAACAAACAATCCTTGTTCCTGACTTTGCCCTTGTTCCTTTCGCCTTGCTGCCTTCGTCTTTCGGCTTTAGGACTAGCTCAGTCTTCTTTAATAAATAGGTATTCAGTGAGTGACTCTTTCCATCTTTAGTTTAGGTTCATTACGGCAGTTGTTAGTTCCGTCTCTTTATCAGTTAATTCGGTATCGTTTATTAATAGCGTATTTTAAGGGTAGTCCTTCCCCCAGGTGCGCCTAAAGTCTTATGATGATCCCTTTGCCCTAGGTTGGGTTAAACCATCGGACTCGACTAAGAAATCCATGCCAGAGACTCCTCCTAGTAACCATCCCCGAAATCCGGGAAGGTGTTCTTGAAGACATGGCGGGCCCCAAGCTACACCCTTCTCCGCTACCAAATCATAGATCTTCCAAAGAAGACCAAAGCGAATGAGCTCACTCGATTCGCGTCTGATCCTCCATGATTTCTCATAGACTGACGCGGGAAAGAAGTCACTTAAGGAAACATCCGGTGAATTCGCGACACTCCAGTCTCCAGTACCAATGGACGTACCGAAGCCAATCCTTCATCCAGTTTCTGAGCAAAGACCACTCAAGGTAGTTTACTTGCTTACTTTAAAGGGTAAGGTAGTTTACTTGCTCGACCATAGGGAGAGGTGGTCCCGGACTCTTTTTGTTGGAAATAATTCATCAGGGGCCGCCTTTAAATCCGAAGGTTTCGTCTCTTTAAGAAGGGAAGGAAGGAGATAATGAACCCCGAAGATAAGGAAGCGAAAGCTCACTCTGCCAAGCCACAATTCTAATGGATAGTCATTGTGACCCCGAGGCTTGGTGTACATAGCAAGAACCCGCTCAAAGTGACGAGATCTTGTATGACTGAGTTTGGCAAGGACCCCTCCACCACCCATCCTTACTAAGGTAGAGAACCTTCGTAATGAATGGATATTTTTTACATATAGCCACCATATGGATGCTGGTAAGCAAGCAAACAACGAGCAGACATGGCAGATAAATCCACGCGTCCACCCTTGACGCAAAAGCGCTTAGCAAACTCAAATGCACCTGTGTCAGAAATCAGATATTTTTGAGTTGAAATTGGCTGAAGACACTGAAAATAAACTTCAGCAACTTGCGCATCAGCGATGACAACATCATTACCGAGCACATTGATTGGGACACGTCAACTAAAGTGGCTTTTGAACGAGACCTACCGGCTTAGGGTCAGTTGCTACTAAAATGGGTGTACCCTGAACGGGGTTCCGATCTCTAAATGGATCTGCTATAGCTACTCGATCTCGATCAAATAGCTTTGGATCTGTCTCTACATCTGGAATATCTGTGGATATGGAACTCAATATCGATCTGAAACTTGAAGGGTGCTCCATAGCTTCAACTGATACTGCTTCTAGCCAACATCGGCTATGGATCACGCCCATCATCATAAGGGCATCCATCCCGGTATGGGGTTGGATCATAGGCCCTGGTGATGGCTCCCCTTACTAGTAAAGGGAACTGGAAGGGATGCTATTGGTGCTATCGGTACTGCTCTCGTTATCATCGGCAGATATGCCTCTTTTTCTATTAGCGGGAGTCTTTCTCTACTGCTGTTGGTATCGCCTTCTGGATATGCTTCTGCTTTTACTGATGCTTATGGATCACTTTCTGAATCGAACCCAAAAACGGATAGGTTTGATCGGCCTGGCCTCGGGTGGTGGATCGAATGAACACTCAACCGCGTCATCACGGAAGCGATGGATGCCCAACCTTTATATCTCTTCCTTCTCAATAAAGGCGGGGATGGACTCTGAAATACTCCTCCGATCGGTTCCGACAGTCTTTTCTTCACTTTCTCTTCTCGGCATGATCCAGGCGTTCAAGCTAGCAGATCAAATCATGGGTTCTCATCCCGGAGAGGCAAGTTAGTCGGTTGGTTGAAATGCGGTTATGCCGGGTGGACTAAAGTAAAGTGGGAGGTGGCATCGTCTAACGTATAATAAAAGCACGCTTGCTTTTATTGTTTCGCTCTGCGCTTATTGGTTGAGGCACTGCTGCGTCTGCGTGTTCTCATCTAAGAAAGATGTACAGTTCTCGCGGAGCGCGCTTGCGAAGGACCAATGACGAGCTATATAGAGGATAAGAGAAGGAATCCCTTATATATTATAAAAAAAAAAGTGTCCGGGGTTGAAGTTAAGTTTTTTTTTCGTCTGAATATTCAGGAGCTAAGACCATTCCAATGCTCCCTTTCGCCATGCATAAACTGCACCGGATAAGCTAATACGAAAATAATGTATATAAATAGGGAACGGATACGCCCAATACATTATAAACTCATTGCCCGTGGATAAAGACATAAAAAAAATTACTGTAATAGTGGATTCGGAATTGTGGTGTAACCTCCCATTGCTCTATCTCCGATAGCATGCAGCCGATAATGAGGACAGATATATAGAAAGTGTGCAGTGAGGGATCTTTATAGGTAACCAGTCTTTACTTAACTCGACTCAAGCTTTACTTAGCCCAAGCAATGCCCAAAAGTCCCATGTTTTTCTTGGTTGGACCAGCCCAACCGGCGATTTCCGTCTTCCTGAATTGGGAGAGCAAGCACAAGTCTCTCTTCTTTTTTTTTGGGGGGGGGGCAGAGCAGTTAAAGAATGAACCAACCCAAATGATTGTTCTAGAATGGCTATTCCTCACAATTGCTCCTTGTGATGCAGCGGAACCTTGGCAATTAGGATTTCAAGACGCAGCAACACCTATGATGCAAGGAATAATGGACTTACATCACGATATCTTTTTCTTCCTCATTCTGATTTTGGTTTTCGTATCACGGATCTTGGTTCGCGCTTTATGGCATTTTCACTATAAAAAAAATCCAATCCCGCAAAGGATTGTTCATGGAACTACTATCGAGATTCTTCGGACCATATTTCCTAGTATCATCCTGATGTTCATTGCTATACCATCATTTGCTCTGTTATACTCAATGGACGAGGTAGTAGTAGATCCAGCCATTACTATCAAAGCTATTGGACATCAATGGTATCGGACTTATGAGTATTCAGACTATAACAGTTCCGATGAACAGTCACTCACTTTTGACAGTTATACGATTCCAGAAGATGATCTAGAATTGGGTCAATCACGTTTATTAGAAGTGGACAATAGAGTGGTTGTACCAGCCAAAACTCATCTACGTATTATTGTAACACCTGCTGATGTACCTCATAGTTGGGCTGTACCTTCCTCAGGTGTCAAATGTGATGCTGTACCTGGTCGTTTAAATCAGATCTCTATTTCGGTACAACGAGAAGGAGTTTACTATGGTCAGTGCAGTGAGATTTGTGGAACTAATCATGCCTTTATGCCTATCGTCGTAGAAGCAGTTCCTAGGAAAGATTATGGTTCTCGGGTATCCAATCAATTAATCCCCCAAACGGGGGAAGCTTAAGCGGAAATGGAAGAGTAGGGTGAGGGAGTGAAACTTGCTCGACCATAGGGAGAGGGAGAGGGGGGGAAGCCACAAAATTGAAGGCTTCGCTCGCTCGCTCTAACGCTCGTTTAGTAAACAGCGAGTGGAGTGCATAAGCCCCTTTAGAGATAGGGGCGAGTACTACACGAGCTCGTAAGTAAAGTACGGAACGAGCCTTGTCTACGAAGCAGAGCGACCTCGTCTTGCTTGCTTCTGGCGAAGCTTCTAGCACTAGATAATAGGCATAAAAGTATGGTAGGAATACTCCTTTTTAGGCCGATCACTACATAGGAGCGATAGCGAAGCCAAGCCGTATAAAGGCGAGCAGCCCTTATAGCAATAGTAAACGGCCTACTTATAGCCCTCTTTTTTCCCCCTTATTCGGGGACTTCAACGGGCCCTACAAGCTCATGTGTCAATTCTTCGCATTTTAAACCAATTTATAGTGACCAAGAAAGACCAAAATCAAAGAGCGGAATTCATTCAAACCTACTTTCATAAAATCATCAATCGTCAGATCTCGTGAATAAATATTTCGTGGATGGATGGAAGGACCTGTTAAAAAGAAAAAATTATCTTCTATATACGAAATTACTTATAGGCAGGATATAAATCTATCGAATTCGAGGTAGATCCCCAGAGTGAGCAGCAATTGCAAAAGATATAAAAAGAGGAGCCGAATATCTTTTTTCAGTAAAAAGCTCGAAGCGAAAGAGGGCCGGAAAAGATCCGTAATAAAAAATGATTGCACTGCACTCGCAGCATTGACCGGAAATGTGGTAGGCCAAAGAATAAGCTAAGCAGACAAGAAGAAATCCTTTCCCTCAGACCACATTAGCACTTGAGCTCAGAACATTTTTGGGAGAAGAAAGACTCACAAGGGGCGAGGTGCGTCTAGAAAGGAAAAGTTTTATAAGGGCTTACACCTCAGCCTATTGGCGGCCCGCCCAATGTTAGCATTCAGATCGATTCTCATCCCTGGCCCCGAAAGGTGGACACCGCCCGCCTTGCCCGGGCTTTGGAAACCCCATCGAAGTCGAATTCCCATTCCAGGCCGTCCTGTTCGCTATCCGAGTGAGTCCCAGTCTGGGAGAAGGGGGGGCCATCTGTTTCAGAAGGTCCGAAGATTCATTTCAAAAAACAGGAATGTCAGAGCAGTTAGTCCGCATGTCCCTAACTACCTTGTTCCTGATTGGATTGCTTTCTTAGTGTGGCATCTTTTTGTTCGCTGTCCACTGGTGATATTATCATATCATATATAAATGTAGATAGAGAAAGAGGCTAAGCTAAGCCTACGTAACGCTATGGGAACAGCTTTTTTTGTCCGCTTTCAGCTATGCTATATAGATGCGCTACCTTGTGAAAGAAAACATCATATGTAAGTAAGTAGCATCTAGAATAGAATCCAGAGCTGCTAAGAAAAAAAAATCGAGTAGCTTGCGGGCCGGTCGTCATTGCACACTAGCTGGTCAGTGGGGGTAAGAGAGTGTTCCGTTGGTGTTCTCAGTCTCAGTGCGACCTTGCTTGGTCAACAAGGGGATCAAAATGTCCCCCATCAATAAAGTGAGGGCTTTCCGGACCTTCTCCACCTCCCTTTTTCTTTTTTTTTCCATGCTTTCTGTTGGTCAACAACCAACCACAACTCACTAAAGTTCTGCACTCCTCGTACAGGAAGGTAAGAACCACCTTTTTTCTGGAAGGAATCGTTTTTTCGTAAATCGCAATTTTATGACACGATGGCTGTTCTCCACTAACCACAAGGATATAGGGACTCTATATTTCATCTTCGGTGCTATTGCTGGAGTGATGGGCACATGCTTCTCAGTACTGATTCGTATGGAATTAGCACGACCCGGCGATCAAATTCTTGGTGGTAATCATCAACTTTATAATGTTTTAATAACGGCTCACGCTTTTTTAATGATCTTTTTTATGGTTATGCCGGCGATGATAGGTGGATCTGGTAATTGGTCTGTTCCGATTCTAATAGGTGCACCTGACATGGCATTTCCACGATTAAATAATATTTCATTCTGGTTGTTGCCACCAAGTCTCTTGCTCCTATTAAGCTCAGCCTTAGTAGAAGTGGGTAGCGGCACTGGGTGGACGGTCTATCCGCCCTTAAGTGGTATTACTAGCCATTCTGGGGGAGCGGTTGATTTAGCAATTTCTAGTCTTCATCTATCTGGTGTTTCATCCATTTTAGGTTCTATCAATTTTATAACAACTATCTCCAACATGCGTGGACCTGGAATGACTATGCATAGATCACCCCTATTTGTGTGGTCCGTTCTAGTGACAGCATTCCTACTTTTATTATCGCTTCCGGTACTGGCGGGGGCAATTACCATGTTATTAACCGATAGAAACTTTAATACAACCTTTTCTGATCCCGCTGGAGGGGGAGACCCCATATTATACCAGCATCTCTTTCGGTTCTTCGGTCATCCAGAGGTGTATATTCCCATTCTGCCTGGATCCGGTATCATAAGTCATATCGTTTCGACTTTTTCGGGAAAACCGGTCTTCGGGTATCTA